TCCAATGCTACGCCTTGAACCACTCGGCCATCTCTCCTACATAATGATGCCCAGAAACCGGGTGAATAGTGAATCATTCATATTCCATTTGGGTAGGTGCATACAATCAATTCGAACTAGAAAAATAGAAAGAAATTTTCTCAAAAAAAACCTCCTTGGAGGCCATAGATAATATAAACCAAATTTGATTAATGAGTCTGTTTTTACGTTATTTCGTACTGTATTGTACAATTCCTTTGTTTGTGGGATTATTTTCTCACGCGATAAATAATATGAAATTATAGAATGGATTTCTACCTATGCCTAGATCTCGGATAAATGAAAATTTTATTGATAAGACCTTTTCAATTGTAGCCAATATCTTATTACGAATAATTCCGACAACTTCAGGAGAAAAAGAGGCATTCACTTATTACAGAGATGGTGCGATTTGATTTTTTTTTTTTACCGATCTCGGTCTTAGCAGAAAGACACATTCTTCGGAGAGAAAGAAACAAAATTGAAAAAAAAACCTACGCTTGCTGAAGGTGAAATTAGCTAAATAAAACGATTAATTCCTTCTCTCGTGTATCCCCGATTAATGCAGCCTCGTATGCTTCCATTTTGGGTTTATAGTATTAAGCGAAAGGTTATACCTATACCTATGGGGTTAGGTCAACCCTACCCCACTAGTACCAATAGGCGGCATGTAGGAAGAAGCACTACGCTTAGGAATCAACAACAAGAAAACTTTGTAAAAAAGAAAAATATCCTTTCTTATCGGGATCGGGATTAACAAGAATGGTTGGGACAACAAACATCCATCTCGTTAGTATTTTGGATACCTGTATAACCATCGAAGACTGTTGAAGTGACTAATTCCGGGAAATTAAGCGGCGTTGAGGACAAAGAAATTGTTTGAGTTACTGTTTTTTTTATCCAGTACCAAGATACTTGATGTTAAGAAAAGATCTTTTACAGGAAGGTTGGCTAGAGATTTCTTGTAAAAACACTAGCCCTGCTCAGTTGATAATGAGAATATTGCAATCTTTTTTGATTCTATGTATTTTTATCATTATACACATAAAGGAGGAGCCGTATGAGATGAAAATCTCACGTACGGTTCTGGAACGGAGATTCTTTGAACCGAATGACGACCGTAACGGATGTCGGCTCAATCTGAAGGAAATTATGCAGAAGCTTTACAGAATTATTATGAGGCTATGCGACTGGAAATCGATCCCTATGATCGAAGTTATATACTTTATAATATAGGCCTTATCCACACAAGTAACGGAGAACATACGAAAGCTTTGGAATATTATTTTAGGGCACTCGAACGAAATCCGTTCTTACCCCAAGCTTTTAATAATATGGCCGTGATCTGTCATTACGTGCGACTATCTCCACTATAGAAAGAAAAAAGAAAAGAACGATACGCTAATACTAATAATTAATACGAATAATAGAATAAATACTAGAAAAAAATAGGCTTTCTACATATATATCGTCCAAAACAACGATTTTTATCAGCTGTAGCAAAGAAAGAAACTTCATAGAAGTCGAAATATGAAGAAATAGATATGCCTAGATACTTTTTTTCTATGGATAAAAGATCTAATTGATAGAGGAAGTAGAAGCACCGTAAGGATCAATTAACGAGGTTTTTGGCCAATACAATAAGAACTGCTTACTTATATCATGATAGAAAAGTTAGGAATCCACTTATGTAATAAAGTGGATCCCCTAAGGTTTTGAGCAGCGGTGTAGTATCAGATCCCAAAGATAGTAAGTCTTTTCTTATGAAGAAAAGTCTTTGTCAAAGATTCTATAGAAATTAATATATCATAGATGAAAGTATATGATATATGAAATCGAGATAGTTACCTTTCAGAAAATTCTAATGAGAGTGTTAATGTCGATGCTTTATTCTTCTGAAGGTAGGAGAAAAGATAAAACTATAAAAAAAGGGATGAAATTCTTTATTAATAAAAATTCAAGTTTGAAACTCATGTAATTAACCTCTTTTTCTTTTGGTTAACTCCATAAAAAATGGAACACTAAAAGAAAGAATTGACTGCTGAGCCGTATGAGTCAGGAAACTCTCAAGTACGGTTCTAAGGGAAGGAATTTACTAACCTATTCCGACCGCGGAGAACAGGCCATTCGACAGGGAGATTCTGAAATTGCGGAGTCTTGGTTTGATCAAGCCGCTGAATATTGGAAACAAGCTATAGCCCTTACCCCCGGTAATTATATTGAAGCACAGAATTGGTTGAAGATCACAGGGCGTTTTGAATAAGAACACTCTATTTATTATTTATTTTTTTCTTTTTTTTTTTTAATTCGATTTTCTTATTTTATTTTTATTATATTATATATTATTATATATATATCTTTATTTTTTTCTATTCTATATTCTCTATATAATTATTCTCTATATAATTCTATATATTCATTATATAGTCTATAGAATTATATAGAGTATAATTCTTTATTATTAATTCTTTATTATTATTCT